CTCATCCGGCTCGAGTAGTTACACCAAATAAAGAAAGGGGTTCTTCTTCTTTTTAAACTTTGTTCGAGAAAATCCTACAAAAAGCTACTCTTTACTCAAGTTCCCAGTAAGGACCAGCCTTTCATTGATTCATTCTTATCTTATTTTTTTTATTTTCACTCTAACTTTTTTACTTTAATTTTATATTTATTTATGTTTACGAAAAAATGAAATGGGAAATTATTGAGTAGTCTACTTCCCCTCAAATGATGAATTCACTGAAATGAAAAGAATATTTTTTGACTCTTAAAGGATTTATTTGTCTATATATTATATTGTTCCATTCGATCTTTTTTAGGTCCCTACTCACCTCGATGGTTATGACATGATGCCCCTTGAAGCATATATGCGATAGATAGGCTCCTGTAACCATGCTATATTCACTTGCCTGAACAGAATTTCTCTCTAAAAGAAATGGAATGTATAATTCCACCAAAGAAATTCCACAAAACAAAAAAGTCTTTTTTCACGAGGTATAACTAGCTATTCCTATATTATCTGTTTCGTAATCGACCATGGATCAATTCCCCTTTACTTACATTTTTAAGTCTTGAATGCACCCATAATTCTGAGCTTCATGTTCCTCCTCCCAAGATACACGTCAGAGCCGGGGGCATCCCAATCAGATTGAATGGGATAACAGTTTCTCAATCCGAATCTGTCAAATTAAAATTTAGATCAAATCACACATCGCAATATACTAGGCCCTCTAATTCCCTAAGGGGCTTATCTAAAAGATTCGCAATATAACTAGGAAAGCATTTCAAATACCACACATGAGTCACTGGACATGCGAGTTTGATGTATCCCATTTTGTACCTGCGTATCTGAGAATCAACAAATTCTACCCCACATTCTTCACAAGATTTCGGGTCTTCTTTTTCAACCCCAATAGCTCGGTAATTTACACAAGCACAAATACCACTTTTTATGGGTCCAGAAATTCTTTCACAAAACAATCCATCTTTCTCCGGTTTATTGGTTTTATAATGAAAAGTATAGGGTTTTTTCACCTCTCCAACTATCTCTCCATTGGGTAGAATTTTATTTGCCCAAGCCCTGATTTGTTGAGGGGAAACTAGTCCAATTCGAAGTTGTTGATGTTTATACTGGTCGATCATAGAATCGAAATTCTGATTCATTGAGATTAAGCTTCCTTCCTATTAATCTGAAAGTTCTTTTCAGATACAAGGAAATGATTCAGTTCTAGGGCCAAAGATCGTAGTTCTCGAACGAGCACTCGAAAAGATTCTGGAGCACCCTCTGGGTTAGGTACTGTTCCTCCAATAATCGTAGCACCAAGTACTTCTTGACGAGCTCTAATATGATCAGATTTATAAGTAAGCATTTCTTGTAAGATATGAGCAACACCAAATCCCTCTAGAGCCCAAACTTCCATTTCTCCTACTCGCTGCCCCCCTTGTTTGGCCCTACCTCTAAGGGGTTGTTGTGTAACAAGTGCGTAATGCCCACTGGAACGTCCATGGATTTTATCATCAACTTGATGAATTAATTTTAGGATATAGGACTTTCCCATTAGAACAGGTTGTTCAAAAGGATCTCCTGTTCTTCCATCAAATATTCTGCTTTTTCCCGGATATTCGGGTTCAAATACCCATGGATTTTTTGTTTGCTTACTGGCTTCATATAATTCAGAAAAAACAAGTTTTCTTGAGGCCTCTTGCTCATATCTCTCATCAAAGGGTGCTATTCTATAATGTCTCTTTAACAGATCCCCCGCTAACCCGAGTGAACATTCAAATATCTGTCCCACATTCATTCGTGAGGGGACTCCCAATGGGTTGAATACCATATCAACGGGCGTTCCATCTTGCAAATAGGGCATATCTTGTCTAGACAAAATTTTAGAAATTATACCTTTATTCCCATGCCTTCCAGCTATTTTATCCCCCACTTTGATTTCACGTTTATGTGAAATATATACACGAATCCTTTCTTGATTATAATTGGAACCCCCCTTTCTACGGATCCATCTCACATCAATAACTCGGCCCCTTCCACCTATAGGTAGTCTTAGCGAAGTTTCTTTTGAAGTGGATACCTGAATGCCAAGTATAGCTCGTAATAATCTATCCTCTGGGGCATATGATGATTCATTCGCTGTCTGAGGTGTTAATTTACCTACTAAGATATCACCTGTTTCTATCCAAGATCCCAGCATAACAATTCCATTTCTGTCTAAATTTCGGAGTAAATGAGCCTCTAAATGCGGAATCTCCTTAGTTATTCTTTCAGGACCTTGGCTTGTTACATGAGTCTGAATTTCATATTTCCGGATGTGAAAAGAAGTATAAATATCTTCATAAATCAGACGTTCACTAATTAGTACTGCGTCTTCAAAATTGTAACCTTCCCATGGCATATAAGCTACTAATACATTTTTTCCTAAAGCGAGTTCCCCACCAGCTGTGGCCGCACCACCCGCTAGAATTTGTCCCTTTTTAATATATTTACCCCGCCGAACCTGAGTTTTTTGATGCATAAAAGTATTCTTGTTGGAACGTTGATACATAACTAATGGAATGCTTAGAGTATCCCCATTACTTGAGAAAACGATCTTGTGAGTATCAGTATAAATGATTTTTCCCTTGTGTTCGGCTATAGCTGAAATACCCGAATCTAGAGCCGTTTGGCCTTCCAACCCAGTTCCAACAATGCACTTTTCGGAACGAGAAAGGGTAACTGCTTGGCGCTGCATATTAGAACTCATTAAAGCTCGATTCGCATCATTATGCTCGATAAAAGGAATGAGGGAAGCTCCAATAGAAAAATATTGGAAAGGAAAAATGCTTCTAAGATGAATCTCTTCCCATGCAATAGTCAGGAATTCTTGACGATATCGAGCCGGAACAACCTGTTGTTCTTGAATACCCCGATTCAAGGCCAAAGAATTTCCTGCTGCTACCATATAATATTCATCTCTATTTGGTGATAAATAAACCATCTGTGCCTCTTTTGATCTCTCAGATAATTCATAAAAAGGACTCTCTATAGATCCCCAATAACCAACCTTAACATGAGTAGCTAATGATCCAATAAGTCCAACATTGATTCCTTCGGACGTGTCAATTGGGCAAATACGTCCATAGTGACTCGGGTGAATATCTCGTATCCGAAAACTAGCAGTTCGCCCCGTCAATCCCCCAGGACCCAAATAACTCCATTTTCGCCCATGAACAATTTGTGTCAACGGATTAGTTCGATCCAAAACTTGAGATAAAGGGTGTAGGCCAAAAAACGATTCATAAGTAGTTGTTAATGAAGTTGAAGTTACCAAATTTTGAGGAGTCGGTATCAATTTATGCCTGATTGCTCCACATATAGTTCCTCGAACCGCATTTTCTAAACGAACAAGAGCCAATCCGAATTGATCCTGTAATAGATCTGCGACAGAACGAATACGTTTATTTTTCAAGTGATTCATATCGTCAAGTATACCCATTCCAAATTTCATTTCAATCAAATGATCCACAGCAGCCAATAGATCTTGTGGTAACAAAAATGTATTGTTTTGGGGTATATCAAGATTCAGTCTCCGGTTTATATTTCGTCGACCAATCTTTCCTAATTCACATCTTTGGTAAAAAAATTTCTTTTGTAATTCCTTGCATAAGGACTCAGAAAATACCGGATCTCCCCCTACCCCTACACAAGCAAATTGTTGATAAAACTCCAGAATAGCATTTTCTTTTGACCCAATCTTTTTTTTCTCTTTTTCATTCGGGAAAGACAAGAAAATCTCAGGGTAACAAACATTATCTAGAATTTCTCTTATATTCGAACCCATAGCTGATGATAGAACTAGAATAGATATTTTTTGTTTTCTACTTACACGGGCCCATATCCTTGCTTTTCTGTCAATTTCTAATTCTGACCTTCCCCCCCAATCCGATATTATAGTACTGGTATAGACAGAAATTCCGTTATGTTCCAATTCTGAACGGTAGTAAATACCAGGACTTTGCAATATTTGGTTGATCACAATTCGGTATATTCCATTTACTATAGAGGTTCCAAAAGAATTCATTATAGGGATGTTCCCAATAAAAACTGTTTGTTCTTGCATATTTCTATCGGTTTTCCAAATTAAGACCGCGGGTACATATAATTCAGAAGAATATGTGAGTGATTCATATACAGCATCTCTTTCTTTTATCAAGGGCTCTACCAATTGATATGTTTCCACAAATAAATTAAATTCAATTTCTTGATCTCTATCTTCAATTTTTGGAAACTTATGAAATTCTTCCGCCAAGCCCTGATTAATGAACCTAAAAAATCCCTCAAATTGTATCTGACTAAATCCAGGTATTGTGGACATTCCTTCATTTCCATTCTGGAGCATCTTAATCTGAAGTTTCCTCTTTATTGAAAAAATCCCATTATTGGCTTAGCTCACTATTCATCGAACCATACCGATCGATCTAGCAATGATGGAATGGGTATTCTGTTTACTGAATCACATAAAATTTTAGCCAACTCTATCCATATATATCATACGTATGAACGGAAGAAAGACAGAGAAATGGAGGGCATTTTTTACGCAAGTTCGAATTTGAGCCAGGTACAAATAGAAAGAAATTCAAATTGATCAAATTGATAAAGCATTCCTGGGAAAAAATTCTGTCACTTAGGTTGACGGAGTCTTTTATCGGTATCGGATAAGAAAATTGATCCAATTTCTACCCAATTCTTTTATTATGATATTACGATCAGGGTACAAAAAATAAAAAAGAAATGAATTTGGGAATCAATCTGCTCTCTATGAATGAGATAAAAACAGAAGAATCAGGAATAGCATAGAGTTTAACTATTTTTAGCACAAACGCTCAAAAAGTAATTCGCAAATCTTTTTTGGTAGTAGAATTTATAAAATACAATTGAATTGCGTACGTAATACTCATAGGAGTAATCTTTAGGAAGTACATACCGGCACATGCCGATATAGCTATCCATATATCGCATCTTTTCTCATAATTGAACTTGGTGCAACATAGGTCAAGTCGCACTCGATCAAAAATCATAATCATAATGTCTATTTTCTATTCATTCGGTATCCACGTATAAAAATTCCAGCTCTGTAGTTTACACTGTTCTGGGGTTTACATATACACATATAATATTATAATTAATATTAAAATATTAATATTTAGAATATAATATTAGAAAATATAATATTAGAATATTATAATTGATTATAATTGTAATTGATAATAATTAGTCGTAAATCAATTGGATTTTTCATCCATTAAGGGAATACAAATGGAATTTGGCGACATGGCCAAGTGGTAAGGCGGGGGACTGCAAATCCTTTATCCCCAGTTCAAATCTGGGTGTCGCCTGATCAACAAAAAAAGACTTGGAAGTTTTTAATCCTGCTGATCGAACTTGACAAATTCTTGCCCCGCAAAAGCATAGGCAAGGGACTAGATCTGTCGATACTTGATTTTGAGAACCCGTAGGTCCTATAAAAGACTGTCATCTTTTTTATAAAAATTTATAAAAATCTGGTTTCTGAGTGTGGCTCAAACAGATACCAATAAATCTGAAGCAATCCAATCTTATTAATGCATTGGTTTGGGCTATTCTGAATTGAACCAAATAAAAGAAATAATGATAATTCATTCTATTCTGGGCATCAGAACTATGAAAATAAGAAGTCGTAAATCTTGGTATCCAAGGATTCCTAAGAGACACTCCATTTTGGTTCCTAAGGTTAAAGATGTGGAAAGAACTGAGCGAGGATACTTTGTATCCAAACTCAGGATAGGCTCTGAGTGCTCAGAAATGAAATCAAAATGGTTATTCTTCTTTTCTTATTTTTTTTTTTTCTTCTATTTCATTATCTATCTTATATGTATATAATATAAATATAATAATAATATATATTTAAATATATTTAAATATTTATTTAAATATTTAATTTTATATTTTTTTTATATATTTTTATATTTTATTTTATTATTTCCAATTCTTTCAATTTCAATAGAATCTATTGACTAAGAAATAAAGGACCTTTTTACGAGTGGATTCGTAAAATTGTTTCATCACTAGCCGTAAGTAAGAATCCTATTTTGACTCTGCACCATTGATTCCACTATAATTATGAATTAATAATGGAATAAATACTTCATTTCATAGAGATAAGGGACATCATTCACATGGATATAGTAAGTCTCGCTTGGGCTGCTTTAATGGTAGTGTTTACATTTTCTCTTTCACTTGTAGTATGGGGAAGGAGTGGGCTTTAGAGCTAGGAATATTAATATTACTAATTTAGTACTTTACTGAATAATATAATTCTATCAATTGTGATCGTTTTGCCAAAGCTGAAAAAAAAAAAATACCTTGACTTAGTTTAGTTTATCTATATTCGTTTAATTCTAAATATTAGTAAATATTAGAATTAGATAATTATATATTTTTTATATTATTATTTATTATATTATAAATATTAAAATATTAATTAAATATTAATTATTTAATAATTATTTAATTATTAATATTTATATTTTATTTTATAATATATAATTTAATATAATTTATTATATAATTATATTATCTAATAATTTAATATTTAATATATATTAGATATGTATAATTGATATGTATAATTATGGTATATATATATATGATGGTATTATAGTATATGCACACACTATTCTTCCTACATTAATTCTTTAGATGGACTTCCGGATACATATACATAAGCATAAAAAGAGATATAAAAAATCAGTAATTCAAGCAGTTGGTCTTGCAATTATTTTTGATGGATCGAAATGCATACAAGTGGGTGTGGAGAAAAAATATAGAATTTAGAGTGCTATTTAATTTTGATGTATGTCTAATATATATTACGTCTAATATATATTACTAATAAATAATTACTTAATTACTATTAGATTATTAGTAGATTATTAGATATATATTATTATATACTTTATATACTATAGTAGATTATTAGAATTAGATATATATTATATATTAGATATATATAGATATATATTATATTTTTATTATTTTTATATTTAATATTAAATTTAAATATTTAAATAATATTAAATATATTTAGTATATAATTATATTTATATATTGATATTATAATATTGATAGTATATTAAAATTAAATTATATTAATATTTAATATTATTTATTTTATATTATTATTATTTATTTGATTGTCAATTGATCCATATAAGAGAAAGCTTCTTTCTATATACAATACAACTCTATGTGCTAAGAATATGAAATATTCTACAAAACTCAATTTCTAGTATAGTGTGGTAGAAAGAGCTATATATAGCTCTTTCTACCACACTATATCAGATACTTATGATTCCAGCCCCATCATTTCATTTAAGACTTAAATAGAATTTGAAACCCTTTAATAAAAATAAAAATGAAGAATTCAAGTTTCATTCAAATTAATCATTTTGGCTG